TTCGATTCGTCGAAATTCGTTTTTTTTTTTTCAATTGTCAATTTTGAATCTAATTAAAAAAGAACAATAGGGATTCTAATTCGGTATCAGGTCTTGTGTTAATTGTGAAATATCCCCTTTGTTACAACACTTCCTTAAAAAAGTTTCGATTGGACTAAGATAGAGGGAAGGAAGAAAGCGAGTCGGTATACTAATTCCTCATCCCCCAATCAGTCCTTCCCGAGGGCAATTGTCGCAAGAAAACTAAAGTCGGTAGTTGTAGGGTGAAATCCCGATAGAATTCGAAAAAAAGCAAGCAGCAAGTATAAGGCAATAAAAAAGAAAAATACGTATTTTTCTTTTTTTTTTTCTTTTTTATGGGATTCTAAACAAATAGAAAATTAAACAAAAGGATTTGCAAATAAAAGTGCTAATGCTACAACCAGTCCATAAATTGTTAAAGCTTCCATAAAAGCCAGACTAAGCAATAAAGTACCTCGTATTTTTCCCTCCGCCTCGGGCTGTCTCGCGATACCTTCTACAGCTTGGCCTGCAGCAGTACCTTGACCAACCCCAGGTCCAATAGAAGCAAGCCCAACAGCCAACCCAGCAGCAATAACGGAAGCGGCAGAAATCAATGGATTCATGATAAGTTCCTCGCAAAAGAAAAAAGAAATGGTTAATGATACAATCAACCAATAAATTATGACTTAATTATTTATTGCGTCGATAAGATTTTTCCAGTCAAAGTAACGCAACTAAGAGCTCTGAATTGAAGTAATAATCTTATTGAATCATCAGAATCACTTCGCTATCTATTTGTCAAATTCCTATCCGCGGATTTTTTGCGAATTCATACAACTTTTTTCCATTTCTTTCTTTGCTCCGAACCTTTCTTGAAATTCGAGCTCTTCGCTCTTTTTCTTGATAGAATTTCTTTATTCAATATTCAATTCAAACAAATGAAAAGGAAGGACTCTTATTGAAATTCCTATCTCAATTCTGAGTAGTAGTGGAGCGATTAGATATATCTTTTCGCTCATATAGAACTAGCCTACTATTCCATATACCTGTTTTTCACTATTCCATATACATGTTTTTCTTCGATAAAGTAAACTAATAAACTAATTCTTTTGATTCTTCCTCTAGATCGTATCGACCTTTTTGTCTATTTATGTGTATATTTATGTCCATATTAAGTAAATTGTCTTGAGAAAGGCATGGATTGCTTTGCACTAAGTTAAAAAATAAAGACGATTTCGAAACTTAATCAATGGTGCCCCTCCATGGATTCGCCTATATAAGCCGCTGCTAACGTTGCAAAAATAAGAGCTTGAATACCGCTTGTAAATAATCCAAGGAGCATAACAGGTATAGGAACCACTGAAGGTACTAAAGAAACAAGAACAACAACTACCAATTCGTCCGCTAATATATTTCCGAAAAGTCGAAAGCTAAGCGATAAAGGTTTTGTGAAATCTTCTAAAATATTAATGGGTAAAAGAATTGGAGTTGGTTGAATGTATTTAACGAAATAACTTAATCCTTTTTTGCTAAGGCCTGCATAAAAATATGCAATTGACGTAAGTAAAGCTAAAGCAACGGTAGTATTTATATCATTTGTGGGTGCGGCTAACTCTCCATGAGGTAACTGTATGATTTTCCAAGGTAAAAGCGCCCCTGACCAATTAGAAACAAAAATAAATAGAAACATAGTTCCAATAAAAGGAACCCATGGACCATATTCCTCTCCAATTTGAGTTTTGCTCACATCTCGAATAAATTCAAGGACATATTCGAAGAAATTCTGACCGTCACTAGGGATGGTTTGTGGATTCCGAACAACTACAATGGCGGAACCTAATAAGATAGCAATTACAACCCAAGAAGTAATAAGTACTTGGGCATGAACTTGGAAATCACCTAGTTTCAAATAAAAATGCTGGCCTACTTCTACGCCGGATATATCATATAAGCCTTTTAATGTGTTGATGGAAGATGAGAAAACATTCATATTGTCCTCTGAAAGAAAACCTTACAAGAAATTATTTTGATTCAACCCTTTTTTTGTTTAGGCTTGCCCACTGGAATTGTATATTTTGTATACAAACGAATCACATAATATTCCTAAATTCTTTAAAATTTCTTTTGCACGATTCAGGAATAGTAAAGGATTCCATCAATTTATCAGTCTATGGAATTTTCAAAAGAACTTTTTGATCTTATATGTTATTATTAATTAGGGATTTCGTATATACCTAGAACGACCTTCACAAATTGCAAATACTAATTTGTTAAGAATGAATCGGATTGAAGCTCTAGCGTCATCATTCGCCGGAATCGAAATATCTGCGAAATCGGGGTCACAATTTGTATCAATTAAACAAATTGTCGGAATTCCCAAAGTGATACATTCCCGAAGAGCCGTATATTCTTCTTGTTGATCAACGATTATTACAATATCTGGTAACCCTGTCATATATTTGATCCCGCCCAGATATTTTTGCAAGTGAGATAATTGTCTCTTTAATCGAGCCACATCCCTTTTCGGAAGGCGATTGAGTTTTCCTGTCTTTTGGTCTATTCTTAAGTCCCTGAACTTTTGAAGTCTCATTTCTGTAGTGGACCAATTCGTTAAAATACCGCCGAGCCACTTTTTATTAACATAATGACACCGAGCCCTTATTGCAGCCCGCGCTACCGAATCCGCTGCTTTTTTTTTGGTACCAACAATTAAGAATTTTTTTCCACTACTTGCTGCATCAAAAACTAAATCACAAGCTTCTGATAAAAAACGAGCAGTTCTAATAAGATTTGTAATATGAATACCTTTACGCTTTGCAGAGATATAAGGTGCCATTTTCGGATTCCATTTTTTAATAGCATGACCAAAATGAACTCCTGCTTCCAGCATCTCTTCCAAATTAATATTCCAATATCTTCTTATCATTTCTCCCTACACTTCCTCTCTTTTTTTTCATTGAAAAAAAAGACGGGATTACCCTGAAATAAATAACTGTTCCGACGGAACCTTATCTTTTCCTCTTTTCTCGAAGATTGGGTGTTGATATATGACCCAACCGATTTATTTCTTTCTATTCTTTATTATCTTTTTTTTTTTTTCATTTCCTTATTACTCTATAAATATATAAATATCAAAAATCACATTACCAAATCGCGTGTAAATGGAACAAATAAAAGAATCGCCTCATAGTTATATAGTTATAAAGTTAAAAGTATGAATCCACTCTTAGGAATCATTAAATCCTATAAATTATTGTTCTGATGTATCATATCAATTTTTTGAAATGCAAGAATCAAATAACTCTCTGTGGTGGAACAAAATATCTCCCATTTCCCCCTCGAATAAATTCTTGTTTTTGGTTTTTAATCTTAAAGGAATGCTCGTATGTTGCCTTGAGCGGTGCACTAATCTTTTGAATCCGGTACCAACAGGTATCATACTGCCTAGAACAACGTTTTCTTTCAGGCCTTTCAGCCAATCGATACGTCCGCGGAGAGCTGCTTTTGATAAAACACGAGCAGTTTCTTGAAAACTTGCCTCGGAGATGAAACTTTGAGTATTCAGAGATGCTCTCGTGATTCCCAAGAGCATAACTCGGTAACAGATCACTTCTTCCAAAGCCCGCCCCGTGCGTTCCGCTCGCAACAATCCAATTAGTTCTCCGGGTGAAAAAACATTAGACATTCCATCTTCCGAAACCGACACTTTTGATGTTATTTGACGTACAATAATTTCTATATGCCTATTATGGATCTGCACCCCTTGGGATCGATAAATCTTTTGGATCTTATTAACCAAAGAGATACGACTTTGTACTATAGTTAGTTCAGCACCAATCAAGAATCCCCAAGGAATTCCAAGAATTCTTGTTCTACACGCGTTCCAACCCTCAACTCTCTTTTCTAGGTTTATCGATATTGAATCAATTGAGCGTACTTCTAACACTTGTTCCACTTTTGGAAGACCCTGCGTTATATCACTAGATCTCGACTTTTCATACATAAATGAAACTAAAGTATCTCCTTGGTCAAGGATTTCTCCATAATGACGATGAACAGTTGCTTCGGGAGTGGCCAAATAAGGCTTAGCTGATCTTAGTACTATAGACTCAACGTGAACAATTATAACTTGACCCGATTTTAGGTGTGGTGTGTTTTTGGCCATACATACATTTTCGCAAATAAACTGGCCCAGGTTAATTATTGTGAATGTTTCTTCACAAAAATTATGATGATAATTATAATGGAGAAAATACCAATTCAATTTGAATGGATTCAAAACACTGTTAATGCACGAATCAGGATTCAAAATTCTCTTGTTCTCCTCCATTAAATAATATTTAAGTACTTGAAAAGTCTTTTTGAAATTGTCAAGTTTCAAATATTTTTTTACCGAGATCTGATTATGAGTTAGTAAATAATGGTAGACTGAATCAAAATTTGCAATTTCAAGCGCTGTTCCTAAAGGACCCGGACCCGGCGAATTCCTAATTGGGATTCTAGCCTCTCTTTTAGTTAATTCTTTTATGACATTCTGATATTTTACATCGTTGAATGGATCCATTTGAAAACAATTAGATGATGACAAAATTATTAAAGATCGACATTCTTTATTTCTATTTCTATTCAACAACGTACTTATAGTTACTTCATTTTGTTTAAGTGATTGTTGAATCTTTGCCTTGGAATAAATGGAAAAAAATGAATTAATATTGGCATGATCTAACCCAATATGGGAGATCGATCCTAAACCTAATGAATCGTTCCGTTTTCTGTTGATATCGGAAATACGGGATTCCACTAAGTTTAAGTTGATTTTGAGGAAATCACGAATCAGACCATTTGTACTTACTTCAACAAAAGAAGCACGAGCCCCTTCGATAGAAGAACTTTTTTTGTCTTCATCCCAATTCAAGACTAAACAAGTACGAACTAATTGAATACTTGTGTCATAAATTTCTCGAATTGGTTTACCATTTCCATAAAGAATATAATTG